CGTAAAAGAAAAAACAATGAAATTCGTAAATCTCGTAGAAGAAAAAACAATGAAATTCGTAAATCTCGTAGAAGAAAAAACAATGCAACTTATAAATCTCGTAGAAGAAAAAACAATGCAACTTCTAAATCTCGTAGAAGAAAAAACAATGCAACTTCTAAATCTCGTAGAAGAAAAAACAATGCAACTTATAAATCTCGTAGAAGAAAAAACAATGCAACTTCTAAATCTCGTGGAAGAATCAACATTGGAACTTCTAAATCTCGTGGAAGAAAAAATAATGCAACTTATAAATCTCGTGGAAGAGTCCACATTGGAACTTTAGAATCTAAACTTAACCAAATCCTTGCTCTAAATAAAATTCATGATACCCTTCTTCCAGGTTTCCTTCTCGATTCCCCAAAATATGAACAGACACTCTTAGCGATACTAAAAAGAAAAACACGACGACTAAGAAGAGAAGGAAAATTATATTATAATCCTTTGGAAAAATTATATTCTAATCCTTTGAAAAAAGGGGGAGGAAGAATTGATTGGGAACAGCGAAAAAAAAAAAGGGTAAAGAAAATAAAAAGATATAATCTCGGAATATATCTTGGACAAAAGGAAATCTTTAAAAAAGTCCCTCGATGGTCATACAAATTACAAAGCGAGTTAGAACAAGAGCTAGAATCATACATTGAGTCCTATCGGGACGCGTCTGAGATTCTCTCATCACCATTTAAACGTAAACTTCGTTATAGTCCGGAGAATGTGGATACTAAGACTAATGAAAATGGTACTAAGACTAATGAAAATGGTACTAAGACTAATGAAAATGGTACTAAGACTAATGAAAATGGTACTAAGACTAATGAAAATGGTACTAAGACTAATGAAAATGGTACTAAGACTAATGAAAATGGTACTAAGACTAATGAAAATGGTACTAAGACTAATGAAAATGGTACTAAGACTAATGAAAATGGTACTAAGACTAATGAAAATGGTACTAAGACTAATGAAAATGGTACTAAGACTAATGAAAATGGTACTAAGACTAATGAAAATGGTACTAAGACTAATGAAAATGGTACTAAGACTAATGAAAATGGTACTAAGACTAATGAAAATGGTACTAAGACTAATGAAAATGGTACTAAGACTAATGAAAATGGTACTAAGACTAATGAAAATGGTACTACTCCTGATGATGATCCTGATATTGATCTTATGGATGTTGAGAAATACCTTAATATTATTGATATTGAGAAAGCCCAGCTGATTATGTTGGACCTGGCGCGCGAAGCAGACTTTGATCATGGGGTAATCAAAGGTTCTATGAGCGCCCAAAGGCGTAAAAGAGGAGTTATTTTAAGACGGATTGAAATAGATCCGCATTCCCCTCTTTTTTTTGGCTTCTTAAAAAGTAGACTGTCTATTTATTTGGGGTTAGTGAACCCGAAGGTCCTTGTTTTGAAAATTAAAAATTTGATGCATAGGTTTGGAAGCAAAAAAGGGGGCCTTTTGACTCTTAACGAACGTAACAAAGAACAGACAAAAACAAAAAGTAAGATAGACGAAAAAGAAAGGAAAGAAGGTAAAACACGCGCCAAATTCACAGCCAAACTGACAGCGGAAAAGCCCGCCGAAGTCACAAAAATATACGAAATCGAAAAAGACGAGGTACAGTGGCACGCAACGGAAGAATGGGATAATCTTGTATTTTATGGGCAGGGAGTGAGAGGTTGTATATTAATTTTTAACTCATATTTTAGAAAATATATTGCATTGCCTTCATTGATAATAGCTAAAAATATTGTCCGTTTCTTATTATTGCAAAAGCCCGAGTGGTCTGAGGATATAGAGGACTGGAGGAAAGAGGTTCATGTTAAATGCACCTATAGCGGTGGTCCTGTATCCGACAAAGTCACAGCATTTCCGGAGGATTGGTTCAATGACGGTCTTCAGATCAAAGTTTTATGTCCTTTTATTTTGAAACCTTGGCACACAGCGGCTGATAGAGAAACCGAAAGCGGCGATTTTGCTTTTGTAAGGACTATGTGGGGACTAGCTGAATATCCTTTGGGTTCTGCCCGACACGACCCTTCCCTTTCAATTTTTTTTACGCCCATTTTTAAAGAACTAGAAAAAACAATTCTTAAATTATTGAACAAAAAAAAATTCAAAAAGAACGAGTTTCGAGTTATAAGAAGAGTTTTCACCAAAAGAATAAAACCAAAATTTGTTCTAGTTATACAAGGCTCAAAAGAAAGAATAAAATGGCTTATCAAAAAGGTTCTAGTTCTAAAAAGAAAAAAAGAAGAACTTTTAAAAAAACTAAAAGAAAATCCAAGATTGAAATTTATAGGAGTATATGAATCGAGTGAAACTAAAAAAGAAAAAGATTCTATAATCAGCAATGAGATAATTCATGAATCATTTAGTCAAATTCGATCTACAGCTTGGACAAATTCAGAAGAAAAAATAAAACATCTGATTAATAGAACAAGCACAATCAAAAAAAAAATAGAAAGAATTACAAAAGAAAAAAAAAAAGTAACTCCAGGACTAAATAATATTACTAACAACAAAAATCAAAATAATAATGTAGAATCGCCAAAAAATATTTGGAAAATTGTAAAAAGAAGAAATGTTCGATTAATAAGTAAATTGCATTATTTTAAAAAATTTTTCATTGAAAAAATATACAAAATATACCTAGATATCTTTCTATGTATCATTAATATTTCTAGAAGCAATTTAACAAAAAAAATTTTTGATAAATACATTTACAATACTGAAACAAATCAAAAAAGAATTACCTTTAGTTCGACTACAAAAAATATAAATAAGAGGACGTCACGTATTTTTCTTAAATTTTTTTCCTTGCCAGATTTATCTTCCCTGTCACAAGCATATGTATTTTACAAATTATCACAAACCCAAGTTAGTGATAAGTTAAGATCCGTTCTTCAATATCGCGGAACGTCTTTTTTTCTTAAGAATGCAATAAAGGATTCTTTTGAAAGACAAGGAATATTTCATTCCGAATTAAAGCATAAGAAACTTCGAAATTTTGGAACGAATCCATGGAAAAACTGGTTAAGAGGTCATTATCAATACAATTTATCTCAGATTAGATGGTCTCTATTAATCCCACAAAAAAGGCGAAAGATTTGGTCTCTATTAATCCCACAAAAATGGCGAAATAGAGTCAACCAACGCCATACGCCTCAAAATAAAGATTTCAATAAAGGAGATTCATATGAAAAAGACCCATTACTTCATTACAAAAAACAAAATGATTCTGAAGTATATTCATTAACAAAAAAAAAAAATAAGTTTCAAAAAACCTATAGATATGATCTTTTAGCATATAAATTTATTTATTCTGAAACTAAGAAGGACTCCTATATTTATAAATTTGTAAATAAGAAACAAGGAAATAAGAACCAAGAGATCTCTTATAATTACACCACACAGAAAGACAAATTATTTGATATACCAGAGGATATTTTTATCAACAATTATCTAGACAAGAATTATCTAAACAAGACGGAAAAAACTCGAAAGAGAAAATATTATAGAAAATATTTTGATTTTGATTGGGAGATTCTCAAAACTTGTCCAGTCAATTTTGAGGCCTGGATGACGATCAATCCTAACCATAATACAAATACTAAGATTAATACAAATACTAAGATTAATACAAATACTAAGATTAATACAAATACTAAGATTGGGACTAATAATTCTCAAATAATTGAGAATAGAGGTCTTATTTATGATATGATGTGTTCGTATCCAAAAATCAACAGGTATCCAAAAATCAACGGGTATACAGAAATCGAAGAGGATCCATATACAGAAATCGAAGAGGATCCATATACAGAAATCGAAGAGGATCCAGAAATCAACAAGGATACAGAAATCAAAGAAATCAATCCGCTCAATCACAAAAAACACAAAAAAAGCTTTTTTAATTGGATGGGAATGAATGAAAAAATCTTGGTGGAACTCATAGCGGATTCGAATCAGGACGAGTGGTTCTTCCCAGAATTTACGCTACTTAAGGAGACATATAAAATGAAACCGTGGGTTAGACCAATCAAATTACTTCTTTTAAATTTTAAAGGAAAAGAAATTCCTTGTACAGAAGAAGAATTTCTTAGGACAAAAAAAGAAAATGATAGGAAAAAAAAAGAAAATGCTAGGAAAAAGAAAGAAAATGTTAGTAAAGAAAAAGAAGATGTTAGTAAAGAAAAAGAAGATGTTAGTAAAGAAAAAGAAGATGTTAATAAAGAAAAAGAAAGTGTTATTGAAGAAAAAGAAAATGTTACTGACGACATCGAAGAAGTTATTACAACACATTATGAAAACTGGTTCATGAAAACAGAAAACCAATACCAGAGTTGCCCGAAGGGTAAACTAGGTTTCTTTCAGTATCTGAACCGGTTTTTGGCTTTTCAATTGGAAGTGAATAAGGGGTTGGATCTGTCCAAGCATCTCAGGTTCTATTCTATGGTGAATAACATAAGAAAGGTTTCAAGACACAAAGCAATTACTTTGTCCTATCTTCGAATGGGAGAGGTGTCTATGGAAAACATGACATTGCTGCCTGGTTTGAATTTTACTTTTACAGAGTGGGTGAAAAATGGGGTAGTGATTTTCAAACCCCAATTCAATCTGTCTATAAAAAATCATGAACAATTTCTTATGTATCAAGCCATAAGTATTTCATTGGTTCATAAGAGTAAGCAACAAACTAATCAAATAGACGGAAAACAAAACTATGTTGATAAGGATAATTTTGATTTGCTTGTTCCTGAAATGATTTTATCGTCTAGACGTCGTAGAGAATTGAGAATTCTCAATTCTTTAAATTTCAATTTAAAGAATAGGAATGGTGTGGATATAAATCCAGTATTTTGCAAGGAGAACAGCATAAAAAGCTGGGGTCAATTTTTGGATGAAAGTAAACACCTTGATAGAGATAAAAATGAATTAATTAAACTAAA